CAAATTTGTATTGAAAAATAAAGAAAAGGGGGTAAAGTAAATTCTTCTTAATATACATACTAGGATTAGAACTATGATACAAGTAATTCCTGACACTTGGTCGAAAAGGAATAGAAAATCTAAAGAGAGGCAAAAGGCTTTTCATAATTTTTTTGGTTCTTTTTTACGAATTTTATAAAGCTAAATAGACAGATCTAAAAATTCATTTCGGATAATTGAACCTTCTCAAACTGTTTCTTTTTAAGAACCAAAAAGATTTGTGCCAAAACAACCGATCCTAAGAAGAACAAAAGGCCTTGGACACGTAATGGATCTTGAAGTACTATTTCCGCATCCCCCTGACCAAATCCACCCACATTAGGATTACTCGTTAATGGTTGATCGAGTTTAATGGATTCGCCCTCTGAAACAAGAAGTTCTAGGCCTCGAGGGATAATATCAATCACTTGGCGTGCATTTGATGCATCCACTATGGTTATTTCGTATCCCCCTTTTTCTTTTCGTAAAATTTTGCTTATTATCCCTCCTGCCGTAGCATTATAAACTGTATTGTTACTTTTGCTACCATCAGGATAAATCTGACCCCTTCCCCTGTTTCCACCTACGTATATAGGATATTTTAAGAAGTGAACATCTTTATTAGTAGCAGGGTCTGGGGCAAGAATAGGAAAGGTTATTTCACTATATTTTTGACCAGGAACAGGACCTATCACAAGAATATTTTTTTTATTGGGGCGATAATTCTGAAAAGACAGATTTCCTATCTTTTCTTTCATCTCGGGTGAAATACGATCGGGGGGGGCTAATTCAAACCCCTCCGGTAAAATAAGAACAGCTCCCACATTCAAAGCTCCTTTTTTACCATTAGCTAGAACTTGTTTTAATTGCATATCATAGGGAATTTTAACAACTGCTTCAAATACAGTATCAGGAAGTACCGCTTGTGGAACCTCAATATCCACGGGCTTACTAGCTAAATGGCAATTGGCACATACAATACGCCCAGTTGCCTCTCGTGGATTTTCATAATTCTGCTGGGCAAAAATCGGATATGCACTTGAAATGGATGCCCAAGTTATTATATATATCATGAGTGAGACAGATATGGAGCGAGTAATCTCTTCCCTTATCCAAGAAAAGGTATTTCTAGTTTGCATGGTCCAATCATTTATCCCGAAAATTTCTACAATAAAGTTAGGTAGGTCGATAATATACTTCCCTAGCCACAATTCTGCTATTTACATTTACTGAAAAAATAAAAATTTTTTGTTGAAATATACATATACAAAGAATCCCTCACGGGTAAAAAGAGTAAAGTAAATACGATTTTGATTTAGTTATGATGTATAAGGTAAGAAAGATTAGAATTGGATCAGTGAATCATTTTTTAGTCATTTATTGCATGATAAATCACTACAAGTGACGGAGATACACGATTTAAATAACGAAAGATCCAATATTTAAAAATTGTATCAAGAATGACTGGAAAGGTAGAAACTAGACCAGATAAAATTTGCTCATAATGAGCAAACCCAAAATCTTTGTAAATATAACCAATCATTAGTTCCCAACCGTGAGGCGAATGGAATCCGATACATAAATCAGTTAATAAAAGAATCGAAAAAGCTTTAATTGTATCACTTAAATTATATAGGAATTCTTGAACCCAAGAATTCAGAATAAAAAGCTTGTCCTTACCCCAAAAGGAATAACCACTTAGAATAACAAAAGATATTAGATTTGTCGAGAAGTGCAAGATTGTATGGATACGATAGTCATTGTGTATCTTGATGAATTGGATCGTTTCTTTGTGGATTCCTAGACGAAATTGTTGTAAATCGGTTTCTGGGTATTCCTTTATCATTTCATCCAGCTGGAATAGTTCCTCTAATTGTATGAATTTTTCTAGAACACTTTTTTCTTGAATATCATTCAAAAAAGTTTCGCATTGTCTAGTATTCCACCAATTAGTAATCCAAGTTTTCAAACTTTTATTACAGCAGAGAGAGATCAACCAGGGCAAAAAGACTATAGATGTAAAATAAAAAAAAGGAATTAATGCTTTCTTTTTTGCCATTTTTAATCTGTGAATTGTTAATGAACCTACCGCATTTGTTGATTCGATTAGATCTACTATTTCTATCGAGCATGAGTTTCTATTCTAATTCGAATAGAATGTATTGAGCCTATGAATCCATTTTCTCTTTTTCTTTTCATTCAATACTTAGTCTTTGCTTTGAATCTAGAAAGAATACATAAATAGACTCAGAATACACTTCCAATTTGAATCAAGAAAAAAATTGGATTTCCAGGATGTTATTCTCCCTTTTTTCGAGCAATACTAAAATAATTTTTTCAAATAAAAAATATTATTCTATTTTCGAGACGAAGAAACTCCCTTTCTTTTCTATCAAATATATCAAAAAAACGAGCATAAAAGAATAGATGAATGTTCAATTGAAAAAAAGAAAGAAATTCTTTAGTTTTTTTTCCTACTGACAAAGCATTTAGTCTATTAATTCATTTCAAAATACTTCAATTGGTACACGCAAGAAGTAAGCCAATTCAGCAGCTTTTTGCTCAATTTCTCGTGTAGTAAAATTCTCATCAGTCCGAATTAAAGGAATAGCCCCTTGACCTCGAATTTCCATATAAAGGACACGCCGAGCAGAAACACCCTCTTTAACTTCTATTCTGATGGACTGAATATCTTTCATAAGGAATCGTAAAAAGATGCGACGACTTTTTCCAGGAAATCCCCAACGAAAAATACGCACTATTCCTTCTTTTTGGTCGAAAAGATCATAACCACTACCCACATTCCACAAAATAGTGCACCACAAATAGCAACTAATAAAGAGACCTGCGATCCCATAGAAAGACATCACAATCCCTTGTGGAAAAAAAATGATTTGCTGGGATAACGATAGAAAATTTCTACCAAGATAACTGGAAGTTCCAACCAAAAAGAATCCTAATGAACCTAAAAATAGGATAAAGGCCCAGCAGAAATTACTTGTTTTTCGAGACCCCGTTATAAATTCTATCCATATAGATTCTGATCGCCAACTCATATATATTAGATCCAGTTATACAATTTTTTGGAATTGAGAAAATACGACTTTCCTTTTTTTTGTTTTCAAAGTAACTCTCATCAACTATTTTGTTGTGAACCTTTACCTTAGGAGTAATTCATAGAATTGTTTCTATCTAAAATAATAATATCTCCTTCCTTTATATGATCCTCTATAACTATATAGATACAAATAAATACATTGACTTGAATTTCATACATCGGCCCGATGATGATCCATTTTTCAAAAGAGCGCAAATTTATTTACCCATCTAATACGTTTACACATGCATAAGAGCTTTTTTTAATTATGTTTGTAGGAATCTTTGTGTTATACAATATTCTACCAAAAGGGTCTTATCGAATCGAAGTTTTTAAAATAAAAAAGGAGTGATACGATTAGGTCTCATCCGATCTAAAAAATCTTATTTTTTTGAATATGAAGAAATAAAGAAGCCATTGCAAGTGCTGGAAAGACTAGGCCGACTAAAGGCACCAAAATAGAGGGTAAGTTATTGAAAGTTGTCATAAAATGGGTACCTCAATTTAATATTTGTACCTGTTATTGTTATATTCTGAATTCTAAAGATATCTTAGAATATCTTGTATTTTGATTATTTCTATTATATATATTATATAATTATACTAAGTATCTTTAAGTAAATATATATCTAATACTAATATACAACCTAATAGAAATATATAGAATAGAACCTATATAGAATAAAAAAATACGTAGAAGAAACGCCAAACTAAATAAATGGACTTATTAATCTTTCAAAATCAAATAGATGTATAATAATCCCCTTGTTAGATTTATTATTCTTTTTGTTCTTTTTGTCTTCTACATAGTAATTAAAAAATCAAAAATTTTATTCAATTTCAAATTTCTCCAAAATTGATTAGAATCTGATCCAACAACAGGTAATTTTCGGGAAATGCAAAAAGATGAAAGACTCTCTATAGATCTGTATATATCTCTATTTGAATTATCTATACATATGCAAGCAAGAGAGGAAAAAGAACTTAGTTTGATTTGTCTAGTCTAATTTGAACTTCCCGAAAGCAAAAATTCACTTTTTATCTTGGTGATAGAGGTTTACTGAGTAGTAACCAAGAATATCGATAAAAAAAGTATTCGAAAGCAAAATGAAGTTTTCAGGGTTTTCGTTTAATTCTGATAAACTAACTGATAAACTAACTATTCTATTTGATTTCATTTTTGTTCAAAGGAAAAAAAGAATGGAGCTGAAATAACTCACTCACAACACCTTTTAAAGGATTACGTGGTACAATTGCATCCAATAAGCCCTTATGTAATAAAGATTCAGCCGCTTGTGAACCTTCAGGCACGTCTTTTTTCAATGTTTGTTCAATTACCCTTTTACCCGCAAATGCAATATAGGCATAGGGTTCGGCAATAATGATATCCCCCAACATACCAAAACTAGCTGTCACCCCACCGGTAGTAGGAGATGTAAGAATTGAGATATAGAATAACTTTTTACTTGATTGATAATCACATAAAACCGAAGAAATTTTAGCCATTTGCATCAAACTTAAACTTCCTTCTTGCATTCGTGCTCCTCCGGAAGAACACACTAAAATAAGAGGTAAACATTGATTGGTAGCATACTCGATCAAACGAGTTATTTTTTCGCCTACTACGGATCCCATACTACCCCCCATAAACTGAAAATCCATAACCCCAAGGGCTACCGGAATACCGTTTAGTTGACCTGTACCTGTTTGAACAGCGTCAGTCAATCCTGTCGTTTTTTGAGCAGAGTCAATACGATTTTTATAAGGTTCCTCCTGCGAATGAAATTCAATGGGATCCGCAGAGACCATGTCTTCATCCATAGGATTCCAAGTACCCGGATCAATCGAAAGCTCGATTCTCTCTGAACTAGTCATTTTCAAATAA